GCATTCATTCTTCTTTAGTTCATTTCTCAAAAAACTTCAATTGGTACACGCAAGAAATAGGCCAATTCGGCAGCTTTTTGTTCAATTTCTCGTGGCGTAAAATTATCATCAGTGCGCGTCAAGGGAATGGCCCCCTGTCCTAGGATTTCCATATAAAGAACACGACGAGCATAAATACCCTCTTTAACTTCTATTCGGACAGACTGAATATCGTTTATCAGAAATCGCAGGAAGACACGACGATTTTTTCCAGGGAATCCCCAACGAAAAAGACACGCTATTCCTTCTTTTCTATCGAATCGATCATAACCACTACCTACATTCCACGAAATTGTACACCATAAATAGGCGCTAATAAAAAGACCCGCGGCCCCATAAAAAGACATTACGAGCCCTTGTGGAAAAAAAATAATTTGTTGAGACGGAAATAAAGCTATCAAATTTTTACCAAGATAACTGGAAGTTCCAACCGATAAGAAGCCTAATGAACCTAAAAAAAGTATAATGGCCCAGAAAAAATTACTTATTTTTCGAGACCCCCTTATAAGTTCTATCCATATATGTTCTGATTGCCAACTCATACTTGATCTGATTTCATTTTATTGGAATTGAGAGCATAGCCCAATTAATTTAATTTTACTGTTTTTGTTTCCGAAATAACTCTCATCAACTAGCACTATTTTGATGTGAACCTTTAGGAATAGTTCATAAAATTGGTTAGATGGAAAAACCCTCTTCACTTCATGACCCTACTAAGGATATCGACATACATATTAATATACGGCCTTTCCATCCGCCAATCCTGATTCTAGTTGAAAATAGTTAGAATTCATTTACCCATGTAGCATTTTCTGTATGTATAAAAGCTCTTTCATTTATGTATGTTCGATTTTTGTTCAGCAGAAACCCCGTGTTATACCATATTCCAATAAATAGAGAGTTTTGTTTTATCTAAGTTCAAAAAAAAAATGAGATTTAGTGCTATCAGATCTAAACAATCTTGTTTTTTTGAACATAAAGAAATAAAGAAGCCATTGCCATTGCCGGAAATACTAGGCCTACTAAAGGCACAAAAATAGAGGGAAAGTTGAAAGTTATCATAGAATGAATACCTCGATTTACTATATTGTACCTAATATTATTATATTGTTTCTATTCTTATAAATATATCTTGTAAGAATTCTAATTAATAATTTTCAATTAAGAATTAGAATTCTTAATTAATTCGATTCTAATTAGTATATTGTAATTATGAGATTTTCATTTTAATTAATTATAGATCTAAAGTATATATCTAAGTGAGTATATATAATAAGTGCAAGGAATGTAGAACTAACTAAATGGACTTATTCATCTTTCGACATGAAAGATATGTATGATAATTTAGTTTCTTATTCTTCCTCTATTCTTATTCGTTTGTTCTTGTCTTCTAATTTAATATTTAATAAAGAAAAGGTTTTTTACAAATTAACGAAAGATTTCTAGGCTTCTTAGTCAAAATGAGAGATATAGAAAAATACACAATTATATATTTTCTATATTTGAATTTATTCGATAATACATACGTAAGAAGGGAAGATGAACTTCGCCTAATTTCACAAAAGCAAGAATTCATTCTTTTATAGAGGCTTGCTGATTCGTAATCATGAATATTTAATAATCAGAAATATCTCATTGCTATTATTAGTAAAAAAAAGAAAAATTATATGCAACTTGTGATTCTTTCTACAATTAGATCTTATAGATCTTAAGTCACTAAAGAAAACCCCATTCCTCTTATTTTTACTTTGATTCCGATAAACTAACTACGTGTTTACTACAAAAAACTAATTAAACTTAATACTCTTTGAATTTTGATTCAAAGGAAAGAAAGCGTGGAGTTGAAATAACTCACTCAGAACGCTTTTTAAAGGATTACGTGGTACGATTAGATCGAATAAGCCTTTCTGAAATAAATATTCGGCCGCTTGTGACCCTTCGGGTACTGTTTTATTCAATGTTTGTTCAATTACTCTTTTACCCGCAAATGCAATGTAGGCATTGGGTTCGGCAATAATGATATCCCCCAACATACCAAAACTAGCTGTCACCCCACCCGTAGTCGGAGATGTAAGAATTGGTACATAAAATAGTTTTTTATTTGATTGATAATCGTATAAAGCAGAAGATATTTTAGCCATTTGCATCAAGCTCAAACTTCCTTCTTGCATACGTGCACCCCCAGAAGCACACACTAGAATAAGAGGTAGAAATTTTTTAGTAGCATACTCGATCAAGCGGGTAATTTTCTCCCCGACTACAGATCCCATACTACCCCCCATAAACTGAAAATCCATAACCCCAATTGCTACGGGAATACCGTTTAATTGGCCTATGCCTGTTTGAACAGCCTCAGTTAACCCTGTCTTTCTTTGATAAGAATCAATACGATCTTTATACGGCTCCCCCTCCGAATGAAATTCAATGGGATCCAGAGAGACCATGTCTTCATCCATAGGAT